ATTGGGACCAAGAAAAAAACGGTTCTATGGAAGAGGTTCATGCTTCCTTTGTTGAAGTAAGGGCAAATGATCTGATTCGTGATTTCATAAGAATTGAATTAGTCAAGTCTACTATTTCATATACCGAAAAAAGGTACGATACGGCAGGTTCGGGATTGATTCCTGATAATGGATTAGATCGCACCAATATCAATCCTTTTTATTCCAAAGTGAAGATTCCATTAGTTACCCAGCATCAAGGAACTATTGGTACGTTGTTGAATCGAAATAAGGAAGGCCAATCTTTGAGAATTTTGTCATCATTCAATTGTTTTCGAGTTGGTCCATTCAATGGTTCGAAATATAACAATGTGGCAAAAGAATCGAATCCCATAACTCCAATTAGGGGTTTGTTGGGTCCCTTAGGTACAATAGTACCTAAAATAGTGAACTTTTATTCATCTTACCATTTAATAACTCATAATCAGATCTTGTTAAACAAATATTGGCTACTTGACAATTTTAAACAGACTTTCCAAGTACTTGAAGTACTTAAATACTGTTTAATAGATGAAAATAGGAGGATTTATAATCCCAGTCCATGCAATAACATCATTTTGAATCCATCCCATTTGAATTGGTGCTTTCTACATTACAATTATTGTGAAGAGACATCCACAATAATTAGCATTGGACAATTTATTTGTGAAAATATATGTCTATTTAAATATGGACCACACATACAAAAATCTGGTCAAATTTTCATTGTTCATGTTGACTCTTTAATTATAAGATCAGCTAAGCCTTATTTGGCCACTCCAGGAGCGACTGTTCATGGACATTATGGAGAAACCCTTTCTGAAGGAGATACATTAGTTACATTTATATATGAAAAATCCCGATCTGGTGACATAACGCAAGGTCTTCCAAAAGTGGAACAAATCTTAGAAGTGCGCTCGATTGGTTCAATATCGATGAACCTTGAAAGGAGAGTTGAAGGTTGGAACGAGCGTATACCAAGAGTTCTTGGAATTCCTTGGGGATTCTTAATTGGAGCTGAACTAACCATAGCCCAAAGTCGTATCTCTTTGGTTAATAAGATCCAAAAGGTTTATCGATCCCAGGGGGTACAGATCCATAATAGACATATAGAGATTATTGTACGGCAAGTAACATCAAAAGTGTTGGTTTCAGAAGATGGAATGTCTAATGTTTTTTTACCTGGAGAACTAATCGGATTGTTGCGAGCGGAACGAGCAGGGCGTGCTTTAGACGAAGCAATCTGTTATAGGGCAATTTTATTGGGAATAACGAGGGCTTCTCTGAATACTCAAAGTTTCATATCCGAAGCAAGTTTTCAAGAAACTGCTAGAGTTTTGGCAAAAGCTGCTCTACGGGGTCGTATTGATTGGTTGAAGGGTCTGAAAGAAAATGTTATTTTGGGGGGAATTATCCCTGTCGGTACTGGATTCAAAAAATTAGTGCACCGTTCAAAGCAAGACATTCATTTGGAAATAAAAAAGAAAAATCTATTCGAGTTGGAAATGAGAGATATTTTGTTACACCATAGAGAATTTTTTGGTTCTTGCGCCCCAAGCAATTTCTATGACACACCAGAAAAATCATTTAAGCGAATTCATAATTCTTAAGGAGATATTTTTCTTTTTACTTTACTAGTTATTGATTGGGTACTAAATAAAATGAAGAAATTAAGTTAAGTAATAAAAAAAAATTAATGGTTTGGGCTGTGTATCAACGGCCAATCCCGGCAGAAGGTTCCGTAGGAACAATTATTTATTTGTTTATTTGTTAAAAAAAAACAACTATTTATTTGTTTATTTGTTAAAAAAAAAAAGAAAGCGTGGGAAAGATGACAAGAAGATATTGGAACATCCATTTGGAAGAGATGATGGAAGCAGGAGTTCATTTTGGTCATGGTACTAAGAAATGGAATCCTAGAATGGCCCCTTACATCTCTGCAAAGCGTAAAGGTATTCATATTATAAATCTCACTAGAACTGCTCGTTTTTTATCGGAAGCCTGCGATTTAGTTTTTGATGCAGCAAGTCTAGGAAAAAACTTCTTAATTGTTGGTACCAAAAATAAAGCAGCGGATTTAGTAGCATCAGCTGCAATAAGGGCTCGATGTCATTATGTTAATAGAAAATGGCTCGGCGGTATGTTAACGAATTGGTCCACTACGGAAACGAGACTTCATAAGTTCAGAGACTTAAGAGCAGAACAAAAGATGGGGAAACTCGACCGTCTCTCTAAAAGAGATGCAGCAATGTTGAAGAGAAAATTATCTACTTTGCAAACATATCTGGGCGGGATCAAATATATGACTGAATTGCCCGATATTGTAATAATCGTTGATCAGCAAGAAGAATATACAGCTCTTCGAGAATGTGTCATTTTGGGAATTCCGACGATTTGTTTAATCGATACAAATTGTGACCCAGATCTCGCAGATATTTCGATTCCAGCCAACGATGACGCTATAGCTTCAATCCGATTGATTCTTAACAAATTGGTATCCGCAATTTGTGAGGGCCGTTCTAGCTATATAAGAAGTCGTTGATTATGTTATGATTAAGAATAATAATAATAAGATTAGTTAAGAATAATAATAATAAGATTAGTTAATTATTTTGATTTATTGGATCGGTTACTATTCTTGTCTTTCATTTTTAAAAAGAGATAAAATGGGATATTGATATTATGTTATGTGATTTCTTGGTATCCTAACTATATGATTAATGATGAAAGTAGATGAGTCGAGAAAGAGATGGTTGAATCAAAATAATTCTTTTTTTCAGTTCGATTTCTGTCAGAGGACAATATGAATGTTATACCATGTTCCATTAAAACACTCAAAGGGTTATACGATATATCAGGTGTAGAAGTAGGCCAACATTTATATTGGCAAATAGGAGGTTTACAAATTCATGCCCAAGTACTTATCACTTCTTGGGTCGTAATTGCTATCTTATTAGGTTCAGTCATCATATCTGTTCGGAATCCACAAACCATTCCGACCGACGGTCAGAATTTCTTCGAATATGTCCTTGAATTTATTCGAGACTTGAGCAAAACCCAGATTGGAGAAGAATATGGCCCTTGGGTTCCCTTTATTGGAACTATGTTCCTATTTATTTTTGTTTCGAATTGGTCAGGTGCCCTTTTACCTTGGAAAATCATACAGTTACCTCATGGGGAGCTAGCCGCCCCCACAAATGATATAAATACTACTGTTGCTTTAGCTTTACTCACGTCAGTAGCATATTTTTATGCGGGTCTTACCAAAAAAGGATTGGGTTATTTCGGAAAATACATTCAACCAACTCCAATACTTTTACCAATTAACATCCTAGAAGATTTCACAAAACCTTTATCTCTTAGTTTTCGACTTTTCGGGAATATATTAGCTGATGAATTAGTAGTTGTTGTTCTTGTTTCTTTAGTACCTTTAGTAGTTCCTATACCTGTCATGTTTCTTGGATTATTTACAAGCGGTATTCAAGCTCTTATTTTTGCAACTTTAGCCGCGGCTTATATAGGGGAATCCATGGAGGGTCATCATTGATTAGTTTTCGAAATAGTCTTTATTTTTAAGCTTATCCCAATTGAGGCAATGCATAGTTCAAGATTGGTTCTTAGTTGAGGAACATAATAGATATAAATACATATATATATACGACTAGAGTTGTAGGAGGAAAGATAGACGATATTACGAAATGGCGGATGGGTTAGTGGGGGTCACCACTAGATATATGGAATGTTTATAAGGCCAGCCACAGCCCCTGTATATTTTTCGAAAAATTCTTCTAGAATCCGATTCAATATAAAAAGAAAATGCGGGCGGTTTACGTTATGAAAGAAACAAATGTATATGTGATATTAGATATATACTAGTTATATAGGGGTTATCTCTATCTATATTTCTATATTAATTTCATTATTTTTTTATTTTATTCGAAGTTTTAGTTACTTCGACTCAATAGATTTTTGTGATCAAATAAGTAATAATTCATTGGTTGATTGTATCATTAACCATTTTTTTTTTTTTTTAGGAACCTATCATCATGAATCCACTGATTTCTGCCGCTTCCGTTATTGCTGCTGGATTGGCCGTAGGGCTTGCTTCTATTGGACCTGGAGTTGGTCAAGGTACTGCTGATGTATATGTGATAACTAGTATATATCTAATATCACATATACATTTGTTTCTTTCATAAAAAGAAAATGCGGGCGGTTTACGTTATGAAAGAAACAAATATAGATAGTGATATTAGATATATACTAGTTATATAGGGGTTATCTCTATCTATATTTCTATATTAATTTCATTATTTTTTTATTTTATTCGAAGTTTTAGTTACTTCGACTCAATAGATTTTTGTGATCAAATAAGTAATAATTCATTGGTTGATTGTATCATTAACCATTTTTTTTTGGTGCGAGGAACCTATCATCATGAATCCACTGATTTCTGCCGCTTCCGTTATTGCTGCTGGATTGGCCGTAGGGCTTGCTTCTATTGGACCTGGAGTTGGTCAAGGTACTGCTGCAGGCCAAGCCGTAGAAGGTATTGCGAGACAACCAGAAGCAGAAGGAAAAATACGAGGTACTTTATTACTTAGTCTAGCTTTTATGGAAGCTTTAACAATTTATGGACTGGTCGTGGCATTAGCGCTTTTATTTGCGAATCCTTTTGTTTAATTTAATCCTAGAATGAAAATGTAAAAAAGTACGTTACCTACTTTTTTCTTATTTTATTAACTCGTTGCCATTTGCTTCTGTGAATTATATCAATACTTTATTCCTAAAAAAAAAACGGGAAATTAAGAAAAAGAAATCGATAAAAAAAGGGCGAGTCAAGTGATACAAAAAGAACTCTGTTCTTTCTTAGTCCTATCTATAAGAGGAGAGCATATGAAAAATGTAACCGATTCTTTCGTTTCCTGTTAATTTAATCCTAGAATGAAAATGTAAAAAAGTACGTTACCTACTTTTTTCTT